AAAACTCCATTGAACTTTTGGAGTGGTTTTCAAAAAGGAACTTCATTAGTATTAATGGATTCAAAACATTTGTTCCTTGATAATATGTATCTCCACTTTCAAAGTTAACAGAAAGAAGTAATTCTTCAATTTAGATTGCATAATAATAGTCGAGATTTTCCAAAATTCTGCTAATCCGATATCATGCCAATTATTAGACTTATACTAATAAAGTCTTATTTTTTATTGTATTTATACCCTACATTATTTCATTAGAAAGATTGATTCGAAATTTTCGTATTTCAAAATATTTAATATTTGTAGAAGTTCATTGAAGAAGTTCTATTTGCTTTGCTCAAGAGATTTCCCTTTCTTTTTTTTTTTTTGTTTGTCGACTACTTTATACTTTAAGTATACGTATAAAAAAATCGAAAGACAGATAGGTTATGATAAACTGGAAAAAATCGAAAATAAGAATAGAAATCTTTGATGGATGGGATCAAGAATAATTATTATTTCGACACAAGAAAGGAATTTTCCACATCTCTTTCTTGTGTCGAAGACTCGAAAGACAAATAGAAGAATATCCCCTAGAATCCGGTGTTCCCCACATTTAGTCTTTGCTTCTACGCTTACTTATTTAGTATGTGTATGGAGTCGAATTTTATTCTATTAAAATAGAAAGTCTAAATAAAAAGTATTTAGACTATGAAAGAAAAAAGACTATGACTAGAAACGCGGTACAAGTAAAAAGAATTCCTCGAAACCGATCTAAAAAGAATAGAAACAAAAAAANCAAAAGGCTTTACACAATTTTTTTGATCATACATAATGTTGATAAATCCGTAGATCTAAAAATTCATTTCGGATAATTGAACCTTTTCAAACTGTTTCTTTTTAAGAACCAAAAAAATTTGTGCTAAAAGAACAGATGCAAAAAAGAACAAAAGGCCTTGGATACGTAATGGGTCTTGAAGTACTATTTCCGCATCCCCTTGACCAAATCCACCCACATTGGGATTACTTGTTAATGGTTGATCCAGTTTGATGGATTCACCTTCTGAAATAAGAAGTTCTGGTCCTGGGGCTATAATATCTGTCACTTGACGTCCCTCTGACGCATCCATTATGATTATTTCGTAGCCCCCTTTTTCTTTTCGTATGATTTTGCTTACTATACCTGTTGCTGTAGCATTATAAACCGTATTGTTACTCTTGCTACCGTCGGGATAAATCTGACCCCTTCCCCGGTTTCCGCCTACATATATGGGATATTTTAAGAAGTGAACGCCCTTCTTAGTAGCAGGGTCCGGAGAAATAATTGGGAAGGTTATTTCGCTATATTTCTGACCAGGAACAGGGCCTATCACAAGAATATTTTTTTTAGTGGGGCGATAACTTTGAAAAAAAAGATTCCCTATCTTTTCTTTCAGCTCTGGCGAAATACGATCGGGAGGGGCTAATTCAAACCCCTCGGGTAAAATAAGAACAGCCCCCACATTCAAGGCACCTTTTTTACCATTGGCAAGAACTTGTTTCAATTGCATATCATAAGGAATTCGAACAACTGCTTCAAATACAGTATCCGGAAACACCGCTTGGGGAACCTCAATACTCACGGGCTTATTGGCTAAATGACAATTGGCGCATACAATACGGCCAGTTGCTTCGCGTGGATTTTCATAACCCTGCTGTGCAAAAATGGGATATGCATTTGAAATGGATGCCCGAGTTATTATATATATGATGAGTGATACGGAAATGGAGCGAGTAATCTCTTCTTTTATCCAAGAAAAGGTCTTTCTAGTTTGCATGATCCAATCGTTGATCCCAAAAATTTCTACAATAAAATTAGGTGGGTTCCTAGTAAAGTTCCCTATCTACCAAGCTGCTATTTACTGAAATATTTTGACTAATAATCTAGGAGGAATCTGAATCTCTTGGATGTATAGAGAAAAGAAGTATATAATATAAAAACAGTAAGATTTTGAATGTTTTACTTATGGACAAAATAATAAATATGAAAAAAAAGAACAAACATTCCATTTGGATCAGTGGATCCTTTTTCATTTCACTCACTTCCACTTATTGAATCATAAATCACTACAAGCGACGGAGAGATACGATTTAAATAATCGAAGACCCAATATTTAAAAATCGTATCACCAATGACTGGAAGAATGGAAGAAAGGAAGGGTAAAATTTGATCATTATGAGTAAATCCAAAATCTTTGCAGACGGAGCCAATCATTAGTTCCCAAAGGCCAGTTGAATGGTATCCTAGACATAATTCGCTTAAAAAAAGAATAGAAAGGGCTTTTATTGTGTCATTTAAGTTATATAGGAATTCTTGAAGCCAGGAATTCAGAATAATAAGTTTTTCTTTACCTAAAATATAATAACCGCTTAGAATAACGAAACTGATTAGATTAGTGGAGAAGCGCAAAATTGTATGGATACGATCCTCATTGTGTATCTTGATCCATTCGATCGTTTCTTTTTGGATTTCGATACGAAACTTCTGTAGATGAGGTTCTGGATATTCCTTTATCATTTCCTCCAAGAGGAGGAGTTCCTCTAATTCTATGAATTTTGCTAGAATACTCTTTTCTTGAGTATCATTGAAAAAAGTTTCGGATTTACTTGTATTCCACCAATAAATAACCCAAGATTCCAGACTTTTTTTAAATAAAAAAGAGATCCACCAGGGCAAAAATACTAGAGATGTAAAATAGAGAATAGAGGGAAATGTTTTTTTTTTCATTTTTGCATCTGTGAATTTTTAATGAATCCACTTAATTTGTTTTCTCTATACGATCGAAAGTCTTGTATCAAGCATAAGTTTTATTACAAGGCTATAAATTTCTAATAGTATAAAAATAAAAAGAGAATACCTTTTTCCATATCTTTTTCCAAAATTCTTTTTTTGATCTATGAAATGAGTCCCGTTATTTAGATAAGTTTGGTACTTACTGAATTTAAGGGAATTTACATACGGATAAAAAAAATTTGGATTAAGGGCAATTAAAGGGTTTTGTTTTCGAATTTTTCCGTATATAGAGTAAAAGCTGTTTTTGATTCATTAGTATTCTAAAAAAATTGCAGTTAAATTATGCTATAAGAAAGAGGACTCTTGATTTCGGATTTTGACCTTGATTGACCTCCCGCTAAGAAATTTGTTTATTCTTCTTCAGTTCATTTCAAATTCATTATATGTAAATTGGTACACGCAAGAAATAGGCCAATTTCGCCGCCTTTTGCTCAATTTTTCGTGTCTCAGCAGTACGAAGCAAAGGAATGGAACCCTGGCCTCGGATTTCCAAAGAAAGGACGTGTCGAGCATAAAGACCCTCGTTAACTTTGATTCTGATCGACTGAATATCTTTCATAAGGAATCGGAGTAAGATGCGACGATTTTTTCCAGGAAATCCCAAACGAAAAATACACACTATCCCTTCTTTTCTATCGAATCGATCATAACCACTACCCACATTCCACCAAATTGTGCAACATAAATAAGAGCTAATAAATAAACCGGCGATCCCATAGAACGACATTACGATCCCTTGTGGAAAAAAAATGATTTGTTGAGACGCAAATAGAGATATCAAATTTCTATCAAGATAACTGGAAATTCCAACTAATAAAAACCCCCAAGAACCTAAAAAAAGTATAAAGGCCCAGCAGAAATTGCTTTTTTTTCCAGACCCCGCTATAAGTTCTATCCATAGATGTTCTGATAGATGTTCTGATTGCCAACTCATACTAGATCCAGTTGTATTTTCTTGGAAGTGGGAGACTTGCCCAAATCAATTTGACTTTTTGTTCCAAAGGAACTTTCACCGACTCTCAATATTCTTATGTAAATCTTTAGGAAAAATTCCTTAAATCTAGACTTAGATCTAAAATAAGAATTTTCCAAAAAAATCTCCTAGTTACGCACATATAGCCCCAGGGGTTTTCCATTTAGTTCAGACATAGGCCCCAATTTCAATTTCTTTTCAATTAGCCAATTTACTGATATATCATATTTACGTTTGCACAAGAACCCTTTACCTTTCATTTCTGTTTGATATGTTTCAAGAAAGTCGCATTTTATACAATATTCTACTGAATAAATATCCGTGTTATAATCCAAGTCTAAGTCTCTAAGTCTTGAAAAAAAAAATACATGAAATTTCCCCCATCAGATCTATCTGATTTAAAAAAAGATTTAAAAAATCTTGTTTTTTTGCACATGAAGAGATAAAGAAGCCATTGCAATTGCTGGAAAGACTAAGCCTACTAAAGGCACAAAAATAGGGGGTAAGTTGTTCAGAATTGTCATAGAATGGGCACCTCGATTCAATATTTGTACCTGTTATTTATTTTTATATTAATCTTTTTACCTATTTTTGCTATATTCTGTTGTTAGAAAGATAGCTTAGATTTCTTCTAATTCGTATAGAATTATCCTAACTAAGTATATCTAAGTGAGTATATAGAATAAAGTGAATATAGTAAAATGCAGGGGGTGTACAATTAACTAAATGCACTTTTTACGCACGAAATACATACATATTAATCCACTGGTTTTCTTCTTCTTTTCCCCTATATATTTTATATCTTTTTCTTGTCTTTGAACTTGAATCTTTAATTTTCGAATTTGACTTTAATAAAAAAAATGGAATAAAAAGGTTTTTCTGCTTCGAAATTCCCGGTAAATTCGTTATTGGTTATAATATAATCCGAAGGTAAGAAAAGAACACAAAATCCGTTTTAGTTAGTTTCCATTTAACTTGTCCAGTTGAATTTCGCGAAAGAAAGATTTTAGATTGTTGATCGAGGGTTCCCCATTTAGGAATTAGGAATATAGAAGGATAGTGCAGATAAAGAAATTTATCCGCACTATCTTTCTAAAATTTCTTCTTATGCCACCCCCAAAAAATCCATTTTCGGATTTTCCTTTGATTCCGATGATTCCGATAACTAAATTATTAACTTAGGAATCCTTTGATTTTATTTGATTTTAGGAGAAATAGGAAAAAAATTGTGTAGCTCTAATAACTCAGTCAAAACGCCCTTTAACATTTCACGTGGTATTAGGAGGTCCAATGCACCCTTTTCAAATGAAATTTCAGATACCTGTGAACCTTCAGGTACTTCAATTTTTAATACCTCCTCAATTACTCTTTTACCCGCAAATGCAATAACAGCGTCGGGTTCACTAATAACGATATCCCCCAACATACCAAAACTTGCTGTCACCCCACCAGTCGTAGGAGATGCAAGCATTGAGATATAAAAATTTTTCTTATTCTTTTTAAAATAATATAAAGCCGAAGAGATTTTAGCCATTTGGATTAAGGCCAAAGATCCTTCGTACATGCGGGCTCCTCCGGAAGCACACACTATAATAAGGGGCCAATTTAGACGGTTAGCATACTCAATCAAACGAATGATTCTATCCCCGACTACCTGTCCCATGCTACCTCCGATAAAATCAAACTCCATAACTCCAAGTACTACGGGAATGCCATTTAGTAGACCCCAACCTGTTTCAATAGCTTCGGATAATCCTGTTATCCCCTGATCATATAAAATCCGCGGAAATAAAGGTTTTTCAAGCTCTTCTTCTTCCTCTATTCCCTCCTCCAGATCTTCTTCCTCTATTCCCTCCTCCAGATCTTCTTCCTCTATTTCCAGCTCTTCTTCTTCTTCTTTTTCCTCCTCCAGATCTTCTTCCTCTATTTCTAGCTCTTCTTCTTCTTCTTCTTTTTCCTCCTCCAGATCTTCTTCCTCTATTTCTAGCTCTTCTTCTTCTTCTTCTTTTTCCTCCTCCAGATCTTCTTCCTCTATTTCCAGCTCTTCTTCTTCTTCTTTTTCCTCCTCCAGATCTTCTTCCTCTTCTTTCATTGTTAGCAGCGACCATATTCTTTCGTCCTCTATTTCCTCCTCCGACATTTCCAGTTTTTTCCCCTCCTGCTCGATATCCTCCAATATCTTCTTGAATTCGCCCTCTATTTCCACCCCCCACTCGATATTCTCAAGCATCGTCTTGGGGACATCGTCCCAGTTCGCTTGGTTCCAATGGCGCCACCAGTCCACTTCGGCCAATTCTTGACATGCGTCTTTTACTTTATTCGAATACCAATCCCCCTTACCTTCCTCCTTAGATTGGCGCCACCAGTTCACGTGGTGCCTGACGATTTTGACTTCATCCGAATACCATTCCTCCGTCCAGTCATCTTCTTTCGTATCCGTAGTTTTTCTTTCTGTTTTTTTCTTTTCCGGAAGCAGATCAAAAGGCAAAATAGCAAGAAAAGGAAGAGAATCCGGGAATAGACCCAAAAGACACGGTATAGAAAGAAGTAAAACTTGTCCAGAATCCATTTTGATTATTATAATAATTATTATTATTTCGTTTTTGTCGTCTTCTGGATCGAGAAAAGCGTTTCCACACAATACTGATCCTCCTGATCCTAATCCAGATCCAGATGCCTGCGTCTGCGGTTGAGGAGGGTCGTCAAGAACCAGAACCTGATAGTATTTATAATCTATAGGTAGATCATAAAGACAAGGAGAAGAATAATGAAAAACAGGGACTCTATCCCGAAAAGAAACCCGAAGAAGTTCGTCGGGTGGAATTTTTCTACCTAATACGGATGACATGTTAGAAAATAGGGGATTCAGATCACCCTCCCGATCATCAAGAATACGGAAAAAAGGATAAGATTTCTTAAAAATAGGGACGGACCAGGCCGTCCCTGAAATGAAAAGCACGTACAAGAAACAAACGGCCTTGTTCCCAAGGCCTTAGTATCATTTCGAAATTGTCTTCTGGCTCGGATAGGTAAAAGCGTTTCCATACGATCCTAATCCTGATCCTGATCAGGATCTGGATCCAGATCCAGATTCCTCCGGTTCAGGAGGTTCGTCAAGTGGAACCATATTGTTTTTAGTATTTCTAATAGGACTTTGCAAATTTTTAATAGAATCTCGAAAATATCGAATATTACTTCGAGTATGTTCAGTAGAGACTCCGTTAGGTAGTATACAAAATCTATTAGAATTGGTGTCAAGTTCCCAAATAGATACTTTAAAATATGGATTAAGATCCATAAAAATTTTATTAGGATCTGTGCCAGATTTTGTATCGCCGGAACTATCACCGGTTCTACTAGGTGCGGCAGCACATCCGATATTACTTTCATCAGAAACACCCTCAGACAAATAGTTATGACAATGTGGAGCATAGGCTCCTCCTGGAACAACATCAAGGTCTCCGGGTCGCAGCACCCGAACCACTGGGCTATTCTGCCCATCAAGTCCAGCAACATTCTTGCCTGGACCAAAAGAAATGTCAGAGGACTTATAAATCTCATAACCAGGTTTACTATTACTTCTAAAACCATTCTCGCCAAGATCCTCGCCGCTTGGATTGCTACCAAGATTCTCGCCCAGATCTTCACTAGATAATGTATTACTATCTGGAATCTGAAAAGGCGTCTTAAAATTTTCCAAAATTTTAGGAATATCACTAAGAAGATTTCTTTGCCGATTTTTTCCAAAGTCTTCCAGATATTGGTCCAAAAATTCACTATCTTCCAGAGATTGGTCTGGTTCACTATCGGTAAAAACCGGTAACTCGGGTCTATTAGCTTGATTATTATTATCGTATCCCACGCAAATATAAGGAATAGAAAGATAAGAATGAATAGGAAAACCAGGAGGGCTATACTTCGCCACTGATATGCAAAGATAAAAATGATTAGGAAAGTCATTAAAACTGTCGAAATAAATAGAAGTTGCACTACAGAGATAGTTAATTCTGTAGAAAACAGTGGCGCTGGATGCGCGAGTTCACTTGATACAGCGTTTAACAAGATAATAAAACAGATCACGATCAGACACATTAATACCATCAATATCGGGAAAATCTTATCCCAGAATTCTTTTTCTGTGGGCCAGAATTCTTTTTCTGTTTCTGTGGGCAGAGTGGGTTTTCTTTTTAGATTTTTTCTCCAAAAATTTTTCACCATTCTTTGTATTTTCCTCAGAACCAGTATTAGGAAAATGAGTAAAACTATCAAAATGAGAAAGAGTTTTATTAAAATTCTTCGTAACCCTAAACGATATGCCAGGACCATTAAAAGTATAGATAGCGCGATCAGGAACAATAGTATTTTGACAATCAGGACACGCTTCTGAAGGAATTCCTCGGGGGATTCAGGGAGCAGGATGAGAAAAACGGTTCTTTCCTTATAGAAAATTATGTATATCATATGCTTGATTTCCTTTATTTTTAGGTTCAAAAGATTTAGATTCTACTCTTTTTTCGACCAGAAAAGAGTCAATGACCCATTTTTGAAGAGAAGAAAAAATGGGTTCTGGAAATGAGAAAAGATAAATAAAAATAATATAGTTTTTCAAATTTCTAAAAGGGTTCTCCAAAAACATCCGTAACACCTGTGGGTATTGAAACAAGTTAAGAAAGAAAAAAAGAATGAAATCGTTGTTCTCTTCATTCTGAAGTTGATTTTGTTCAAATTCGAACTCAAAATCATATTGAAATGAAGCATCTCCCAATTCTGACTCAAATTCAGAATCGTTTTCTTCGGAAGAGTCCCAACAAATGGGATCAAGCATTGGTTTGATAGGACCATCTTGATTTAGCTGGTCAAGAGGGACCCAAGTTCCGGCGTCAATCGGCAGCTCAATTCGACGTGAACTCGGCAGTCTGACATAACTGTCGCAATGTTCACAGACATACAGACTTTTCTCGAAAGCGACTGAAACAAAATTCATACCTTCACATTGAGAACAATCAACCCACAAGCGACCCGTGTCTGGGCTTTTTGCAGTTTCGAGAATGGTAGGCGGCGCCCAAACTCTTTCAATTGGCGAAAATTTTATTCTTTGAATTTTCGCTTCCATTTTCTGATTAAAATTATCCGAAAATTGGATTTTTTCAAGTCCTCTGGAATCTGTATACCCGGCATATGGCACTATTGAAACTGGCTCGGAATTCTCCGTTGAGCTGGTTGAGACGTCACAAAAGTCCTCGTTGCAGTTTTCTGTTGAGACGTCACAAAAGTCCTCGTCGCAGTTTTCTGTTGAGTTAGAAAGATTTTTTCTTTGCGAAAGAGCGAAAAAGCTCTGATCCAAAGAACAGTCCAGTAAAGTCTCAAGCAGATTTATCTGAAGTTCAAAGATCGAATAGTTCATAAAAGAACTTTCTATCTCACTCATAAAAAAGTCGATATACGGAACTTCAAAATCCGTATTCTTTGAAACGAAAACCCGAAAAGAGTCATTTTTTACTTTTTTCTTACGCATAAAATTCTCATCCTTTTTTTTTTTACTCACGATCTTTGCTCAAAAAGCAAAGATGCATATTTTTGTTACAAAATCACATAAAATTCAAACGGAACTAATTTAGTTGCATTACTTATCCTTTTCGGGCATCATTTTTTTGATGATGCCACAATATCCATCGAATAGCCTATTTGTTTCGAATTTGTTTTTGTTATAGTAAGGTTAGACCATAGAAATTTGTTTCGAATTTGTTTTTGTTATAGTAAGGTTAGACCATAGAAATTTGTTTCTGTTCATATACGAAATTTGTTTCTGTTCATATACGAAATTTGTTTCTGTTCATATACGATTAGACTACCTTTTGATGATGCCACAATATCCATCGAATAGCCTAATTTGAATTCATGGATTACAAGGTGTCCATGGCTGGGAATTCAAATTTAATTTCTTTCCATACTTCACATGCAGCAGCCAGTTCAGTACTCCATTTGGCAGCTGAACGGATAATTTCGTTACCCTCACGAGCAAGATCACGTCCTTCATTACGAGCCCGTACACATGCTTCTAGAGCTACTCGATTAGCGACGGCACCCGGCGCATTTCCCCAGGGGTGCCCTAAAGTACCTCCTCCGAATTGGAGTACGGAATCATCTCCAAAGATCTCGGTCAAAGCAGGCATATGCCAAACGTGAATCCCCCCTGAAGCCACGGGAATCACACCTGGCATAGAGACCCAATCCTGAGTGAAATAAATACCGCGACTTCGATCTTTTTCAATAAAATCATCACGTAATAAATCGACAAAGCCCAAAGTGATGTCTCTTTCTCCTTCAAGTTTACCTACTACGGTACCAGCGTGAATATGGTCTCCGCCAGACATACGTAAAGCCTTGGCTAATACACGAAAGTGCATACCATGATTTTTCTGTCTATCAATAACTGCATGCATTGCGCGGTGGATGTGCAGAAGTAAACCATTATCCCGGCAATAATGAGCCAAGCTAGTATTTGCCGTGAATCCCCCTGTTAAATAGTCATGCATTACGATAGGAGTTCCCAATTCTCTAGCGAATACAGCCCTTTTGATCATTTCTTCGCATGTACCTGCAGTAGCGTTTAAATAATGCCCTTTTATTTCACCAGTTTCTGCCTGTGCTTTAAAAAGGGCTTCGGCACAAAAGCAGAAACGATCTCTCCAACGCATAAATGGTTGAGAGTTCACATTTTCGTCATCTTTCGTAAAATCAAGTCCACCGCGTAGACACTCATAAACAGCTCTACCGTAATTTTTAGCCGATAACCCCAATTTAGGTTTGATAGTACAACCCAATAGGGGGCGACCATACTTGTTCAATTTATCTCTTTCGACTTGGATGCCATGAGGTGGACCTTGAAAGGTCTTAGTATAAGCAGGGGGGATTCGCAAATCCTCCAGACGTAAAGCGCGTAGTGCTTTGAACCCAAATACGTTACCTACAATAGAAGTAAACATATTAGTAACGGAACCTTCTTCAAAAAGGTCTAAGGGGTACGCTACATAAGCAATATATTGATTTTCTTCTCCAGCTACGGGTTCGAGGTCGTAGCATCGGCCTTTGTAACGATCAAGACTGGTAAGCCCATCGGTCCACACGCTTGTCCATGTACCAGTAGAAGATTCAGCAGCTACTGCAGCCCCTGCTTCCTCAGGGGGAACTCCAGGTTGAGGAGTTACTCGGAATGCTGCCAAGATATCGGTATCCTTTGGGTCATACTCTGGAGTATAGTAAGTCAATTTATAGTCTTTAACTCCAGCCTTGAATCCAACACTTGCTTTAGTTTCTGTCTGCGGTGACATAAGTCTCTCCCTACAACTCATGAATTCCAAATTCTCACAGCAATAAGGTCTACTCGAGATGAATTAGAATTCGGAGTTAATGAAACCTTTCACAGAAATCCTTCACAAAGTTATCAATCAAAATTTTTATATAATCTAAATTTCATTCGTTTTCCATATATATTATTTGATTCATGGAATACAACATTCTAATAGAATTTTTTCTATACAGAACGCAACCCCATCCTTTTTTTGTTTGTTTCGTTCTCTTTTCTTTTTGACATACGTTCTCTTTTCTTTTTGACATACAGAATCGAAAGCGAGGGGAGATGAATCTCGAGCGACGGACGAGCGAATCTCCCCTCTCAATTTCCCTCTCCACGTTCTCTCTGTTCTCTCTACGTTCGTGAGGTGTGCCTCTTTTTTTTTTTTTTAGTTTCTAAGGATTAGAAACTTGAAAAAAATTTTAGGTAGGGCTATACGGACTTGAACCGTAGACTTTCTCGAGAAAACAGATTGAACTTTTTATTTTCAAAAAGATTCGAACTGTTTCAAAGACCCAACATGCACGTTTATGCATTGGGCTCTTTCATTAACTGATGAAAGAATCAGCAAGTCTACCATGATTTTCTTGAAAGATCACAAGATGGTTCCGCATGTTCTGATTTCTTATTTATTTCGATTCCGATCAGAAAGCACTACCAAAGTGCTTCAAAGAAGGTTATGCTGACGTAGGTTTGCTTTTAGTTTAGATTAACCTAAGTTAAGTGGAGTTTCTATCGCCCCGCTTTTTTTTACTTAAAAAAAAAAAAAATATGAAACTTCATACACCCTAAAGTTCATAGGTTAGACCGAAAATCGAATTTCTTGAAGTCTTTCAACTTCATTATGCCTAGCATTCAATAGGCGGGCTATTTACCTTATCAAATATCTTAAATCAAAAATGGGTTCTATTGAGAACCCCAAAGGGGGACCTAATTTTAACCAAAGTGCCAGGCTATTTTTCTCTTTTTTCCTAGGAGTAAGACATTCACTTCTCGAAAAGTTTTTGAATTCCAAAATAGACTCCTCTGAAAAAACATTGGCGCACGTGTAAACGAGGTGCTCTACCTAACTGAGCTATAGCCCTTCATTTTTCTTTTATAAAAGAGCCTAAATAGAAAAATTTGTCAATAGATCGATTTTTCTACATCCATAGAATAGCCTAAATAGATTGATTTGTCAAGAGCGAACCTCTTTATGTTTTGACATACAGAATCGAAAGCGAGGGGAGATGAATCTCGAGCGACGAGCGAATCCATCTCTCCACGTTCGTGACGTGTGTCTCTATTTTTTTTTGTTTGTTTCGTTCTCTTTATGATGATATATGATGGTAAATGACCTACTTAACTCAGTGGTTAGAGTGTTGCTTTCATACGGCAAGAGTCATTGGTTCAAATCCAATAGTAGGTAGATTTCATTCTAGATAAGGTAAGAGTTATTTGTTCAAATCCAATAGTCGGTAGATTTCATTCTAGATAAGGTAAGAGTTATCGGTTCAAATCCAATAGTCGGTAGATTTCATTCTAGAGAATGGGAGAGTCATTGGTTCAAATCCAATAGTCGGTAGATTTCATTCTATATTATGATGATGATTTGATTCAATTGGCAGAATAAGAATCAAAAGAACTAACAGACAGAAGTTCTTTTGATTCTTCGGACGCGCCAACTAGTTCTAGTTATAGTTACGAAATTGCGTTGATGGCCTCTATTCGTGCCCTAGCTCGTCTGAGAGCTAGATTTGCCTCAATTATTTGTCTCTTGCCCTCAGCTTTTCTCAAGCTCGCTTTTGCTATTTCAAGAGTTTGCTGAGCTTCTTGTGGATCAATGTCACTACCCTTCTCTGCATCATTTACTAAAACAGTGATCTCATTATTGCCTATTCTAGCGCAACCCCCCATCAGAGCTATCTTGAGCCATTGGTCGTTAAGGCGTATTCTCAAAATACCGATATCGACAATTGTGGCAATAGGCGCGTGATTTGGTAATATGCCAATTTGCCCACTATTTGTGGGTAAAATGATTTCTTTCACTTCTGAATCCCAAACAATTCGATTTGGGGTCAGTACACAAAGATTTAAGATCATTTCTTTAAGTTGTTCTCCATTTCTAAGTTCGTAGCCTTCGCAGTAGCTTCATCAATATTACCTACTAAATAAAAGGCCTGCTCGGGAAGACTATCTAATTCTCCGGAAAGGATCAATTGAAACCCTCTAATTGTTTCTGCTAAACCGACATATTTTCCCGGAGAACCGGTAAATACTTCTGCTACGAAAAAGGGTTGTGATAAGAAACGCTCAATTTTTCGTGCTCTTGCTACAGTTAAGCGATCCTCTTCGGATAATTCATCCAACCCAAGGATAGCTATAATGTCCTGAAGTTCCTTGTAACGTTGTAAAGTTTGCTTAACTCTTTGCGCAGTTTCATAATGTTCGTTACCAACAATCTGGGGTTGTAGCATAGTTGACGTTGAATCTAAAGGATCTACTGCTGGATAGATACCTTTAGCAGCTAATCTTCTTGATAATACAGTAGTAGCATCTAAATGTGCAAATGTCGTGGCAGGAGCAGGGTCAGTCAAATCGTCCGCAGGTACATAAACTGCTTGAATAGAAGTTATGGACGCCTCTTTGGTAGAAGTAATTCTTTCTTGTAAAGAACCCATTTCGGTACTAAGAGTGGGTTGATAACCCACAGCGGAAGGCATTCTACCCAATAAGGCGGATACTTCGGACCCTGCTTGGACGAAACGAAAGATATTGTCGATAAATAGAAGTACGTCTTGTTTATTAACATCTCGGAAATATTCTGCCATAGTTAAGGCAGTCAAACCAACTCTCATACGAGCTCCCGGCGGTTCATTCATCTGTCCATAGACTAGGGCAACTTTTGATTCTGTAATATTTTTTTCATTAATTACTCCAGATTCTTTCATTTCCACGTAAAGATCATTTCCTTCACGAGTACGTTCACCTACTCCGGCAAATACGGATACACCCCCATGAGCTTTCGCAATATTGTTGATTAATTCCATAATGAGTACTGTTTTACCTACTCCAGCTCCCCCGAAAAGCCCGATTTTTCCTCCACGGCGATAAGGGGCTAAAAGATCTACGACTTTAATTCCTGTTTCAAAAATAGAGAATTTTGTATCTAACTGTATAAAGGTAGGCGCAGATCTATGAATAGGGGATGTTGTCCGAGTATCTACAGGGCCTAATTCATCAATGGGTTCTCCAAGTACATTGAAAATTCGGCCTAAAGTTGCCCCGCCGACTGGAACACTTAGAGGAGCTCCTGTGTCAATCACTTCCATTCCTCGTGTTAACCCCTCTGTAGCACTCATAGCTACAGCTCGAACTCGATTATTTCCTAATAATTGCTGTACTTCACAAGTTACATTCCTTTGTTGACCAATAGTATCTCGACCCTTAATTACCAGAGCGTTGTAAATATTAGGCATCTTCCCCGGGAGAAAAGCTACATCTAGCACTGGGCCAATGATTTGCGCGATATGCCCTAGGTTCGTTTTTTCAAGTGGGGAAACTTCAGGACCAGAAGCAGTAGGATTGATTCTCATAATAATGGATTGTTTACTTATTTTCAATTTCAATGAGTGAATTTTCAAGTTTAACTAACTCATTTTCACCAAGTGGATGAATAAAAAAAAAGCTTCAGGAAGTCTTTCATTTGTCTATCATTATAGACAATACTATCCATATTATCTATGGAATTCGAACCTGAACTCTATTTTCGATTTCATTTTTTTCTATTCTATATAATGAATTTACGATTCACTATTTCTATCTCTTCTATCTCATAGGCCCTTTCATTTTGTCTTTCAACATAAGGAGAATTCCATTTTGAATTCCTTTTTTTGTTATACAGAATCGAAAGTGAGGTGAAAGGGCAAAAAGAGACTCTTATTATGATGAGTCTTATTCATCATATTATGATGTCTCTCATTCTAGATGAGAGAAACTAGCTTCTTTTTTTCAGTTATTTTATTCCCTTCCACCTTTCTAGAATAAAAAAACGGATTCTTCCAATGTATAAAATAAGAATTCCAACAGCTTTTGCTACTCTAACCTTCCTAGCCACGATTTTTTCTTTTTTTTAGACATTTCGCCTCGAAATAAGAAATTGTATTGATACCTAGTATCAAACAAAAGCATAATATAATAAATAACAACAAGTAGTCAAAATAAGTAGTAAATAGAAATGGATAAAGAAATAGTGGGTTCCTTCGTTTCTATGGTTATTTCTTAAACGGTGAGGTCTTCCCTATACACCGGAGCCCTCTCCTTTCCTTAAATAATCATTTAATGGATGCTATTGTTAACCTGTACAGTTCACACTTTTTTGGCTCTACCTCGAAATTCTCCAGTAATAGGTCTTTCACAACGAGATCTATCTATACAGTAACGGTATTTAATTATGAAGATTAGCTGATTAGCTGACCCTGTTAGTCCGCTCTTGAAAGAGTCGAGGCATAAATTTTGCCCTTTTCCTTTTTTTAATAAGATTTCCCCTGCTTAAGGGCTAATCATTTGCTACCAATGGGGAATTCTTTCATTTGAAAATGGAGATGATTGAATTTTCACTAATAGAAACCATAAATTTGATACACAATAGAAGGATATGATAGATCTTCTTTTTTAGATAGTGTTTTAGATATTAGATAGTGAATGGGTTTCTCCCATTCTATCCTATTCATCGGTATTGATCGCGAATAGTGGAAAATGCCTTTCCTTTCTTTTGTTCCAATCCACAATCCGAACGAGTCGCACATACACCCGAATACATATTCCTCGGCGCTGAGGACATCCCCTAAGACCACGGGTTTTGTTGGCCTTTCTGACTGGCTGTCTTGCCTTTCTAATAAGTTGTCTAACGGTTGGCATGATGAATTATATGCATAATATGTTGGTTTAGGTCGCTCCTAACCTATTATTCGGAGGATTAGAGATTCCTCCTATTCCTCCTAGGATTTGTATGATTTTCTATTTCTTGCTACATAATCAATAATTCCATAATCTTTGGCTTCTGTTGCTGACATATAAAAATCCCTTTCCAGATCTGTCAGTATGGTCTCTAAAGGTTGACCTGTTTTTTTTGCATAAATATTGGCGATGGTTTCCTGAATGACCATTAGTTCATCCATTTCAGAGAATAAACGATTGGCGTCTTTATGCCATAAACGCTTGGGAGGGTCTTTTTGGGGGTCTTTTTGGGGGTCTTTTTGGTTGTAGTTCTCTTCCGAAAAATCAGCATACGGTTGATGGATCATTACCCTAGCGTGAGGGAATGCATAACGTTTGAAACTGCTTCCCGCGGCCAGGAGAAAAGATGCCATTGAAGCAGCTATTCCGACGCATATTGTTGCTACATCTGCGGTCACTAGCTCCATTGCATTGAAAATAGTCATACCTGAGAGTACCGATCCCCCCGGAGAGTTTATAAAAAGAGTAAAATCGGTCCAAGTGTCGTATGCATTGAGATACAGGAAAAGAGCGACAAGTTGATTCTCGATATCGTTCTCAATATCTTTACATAAAAAAAGGAATTTATGTTGATAAAGTACATCGTATATGTTAACCCAAAAAACGTTATCATTATCAGTGTCAGTGTCATCATCATCCAGCCATGGGTAGGCTGATGGGTAGGCTGGGGGAATAACAATAGGTACTAGAGGTATACCAATAGGCATTGTAATTTACTCCTTATAAGTATTAAATACTCGGGGTTCCGCCGAAAAGTATTAAATAATCGGGGTTCCGAAACGATTAAAACATATATGATTAAAACATATATGATAGGGATTAAGAATTTTCATAATACAGTCCTTTTTGTCAATTGTCATCATCCATGTCTTAATATGAATTAAGTATCTTTAATAATACAGGTGCAGATTCGATTTTTGTCAATTGTCATCATCCATGTCTTAATATGAATTAAGTATCTTTAATAATTCAGGTCCTTATTCTATTTTATGTGCAGATTCGATAAGTTCAGTGGATTCGAGAAGTTCATAACAAAAAAAGAAATCAAAATAACGGAAGAAATAAAGTCAAATTATTACGAAGAAGCCTTTTGAATGATGAAGAAACCCGTATGGATTCGCGCATATAAAAAGAGGTTAACTTCCATTGCGTATTGATGCTTATCGGGTATAGAATAGATCTGCTTCTCTTTGTTCCTACAAATGGAATTGGAACGTTCTGACTAAAATACTAAACAGAATAGAAAAAGAATGAATCCTTTATTCGGAAAAATTCACTGAACAAAGGGAGATCCATAACAGAGTTTTGAATCTAGTGTAATAAAGTTACATAGTGTTTATTATTGGTTAATATTAATAATTATTAG